TTTATAAAAGAAAAAATGGAAGATTTAGTTACGATTAGAAATTGACTTTCTATCTTCAGCCATGGATCCTTTACTCATACTTATTCAATTGGAAGTCTTAGTCCAATTCAAAAATTATGTTTCGCAATTTCATAATCCAACTTTGAAATTTATAAGTGACTCATGGATAGAAATCACGAGAATTCGTATTTTTCTCGAATTTCGCATTGAGAGGGAAAGGATTAAATCCTTTTAAGAAATAAAGTTTTTGATCGGAATATGAATAAAACCGAAAGACCCTTTAACTATTAAAGGGTTAATAGAACGAATCACACTTTTACCACTAAACTATACCCGCTACAATATGTATATTGTATACAAATGGACCTTTTGTCCAACAAAATAATTGAGCATGATCATGATAGGATCATCAAAGAATCATCAAAATGAGAGTGTTGAACTTTTTCGTGGGGAGATGGAGATCAAAATTTAATGAGATTCGGAAAAGAGGCTTCATTTAATTTCAATTAAATGAAATAACTAAAGATTTCTCTTTTGCTGAAGAAGATAGATACGGATCACAAAACACTAAAATTCTAACCGAAAATTTCATTGTGGAAGAATCGATAGTTTCTATTTTAGTTCTGAAAGTGAAAATAAAATATAACAAGAAAAAAATGTAAATAGTCTTTATTCTTTTTGTTGTTGCTTGAATATAAAATATTCAATTGAATATAATATAATAAAAAAACAAGTCTTTTTGTTTTCAAACCAGATATCAGATAAATCATTATTTATCTATAATTCGTTGGAACAACAAAGGGCCCGGCTAGGTACTGACCCAGCCGGGCCATCAGAATAGGAAGAGCCTTTCGAACAAAACAAAGAGGTCTTCCTTATTTTTCTTTAGTTCGATTGTAGGCGCGCCCCTCTTTTAGATAAAGGAAATTCCCGATTTGTGGATCTCTCTCTATATATATATCTATAATAGAATAGAGAAAGAATAGAAAGAGAAAGAAGAGAAAGAAAGGTAGTAATTATCTTTTTCAATTGGGAGAGATGGCTGAGTGGACTAAAGCGTCGGATTGCTAATCCGTTGTACGAGTTATTCGTACCGAGGGTTCGAATCCCTCTCTTTCCGTTTCCGTTGATGACTTGATTTATTTATTTTCAATTTTTAAAATCTTAGTTAAACGTGTGGAATAGATAAAATCCTAAGAAAATTGGAAAATTAACTAAGGAAAATCCAAAGGATTTTATTCTTCACGTCCAGGATTACGTCCCGGATCATTAGATAGGAATCCAAAGATAAAGAGAGAAACAAAAAATATAACTACGGTATAAACGAAGAGTTTCAGAGTAAGCATTACACAATCTCCAAGATGATTTTTTGGAAAAAAAAAAGAGAATAGATCTTCCACTTTTCTACCACATATACTATTTTGACACCAAAAAATGAGGTTTTTTTAGAAATGCATTGTCACAAATTCATTTGTTTTTCATTAACAAAAATTTTCGTTTATATCCAAATTAGATATTGTGGGAGACCCTAATAGGGTTAGGGTCTTTCACTGGAAAAAGGGTCAAAAATGAGGAAATGGGGGTAAGCCAGATTTATGGTATGGCGACTATCCAAGAATTTCAGTGTGCGAATCGAGGGTTCCTACTCTCAAACTTATCTGATTTTATCAATTGGTAGAATTTTTTCTCGAAGAAATCATGCATTTTCTAGGATATTATTATTTAAGGATCTCATCGAAAACTTACAGCAGCTTGCCAAACAAAAGCTAAGAGAAAAAAAAGCACAGGTATGACTGGCATAAAATCTACGATTGGATTCAAAAAAGCATAGGCTTCGGGTAATTTGCCGAAGAAAAAACTACTCGAATAAAGGGTCGAATTAATACAAATACAGATCAAACTAACGATATTAAGCATAACAGACATTTTGTTCGTGGAGATAATTGCATTTTGATTGAGTTTTTGATATAAGGAACAAGGAAGAAGGTAAGTAAAGTAGACAAAAAAGCCTTCTTTTTCTTTGAACCCACCCAATCAAAAATTCCCCAATTCTCAAAGGAGAATAGAAGAAATCATACTTTCATACAATATCTTAATTGAATTCTATGTAATGATCAATAAATTAAGTTGAATTCTATATCTATATGTATTAAAATCCTAGTACCAATCTATTCTATAGATATATAGATATTTGGGCTGGAGTTGACAAACAACCAGTAACAATATTATTTTTTCTTGGTGTAGATTAGAAATTCAAATGGGGCGTGGCCAAGTGGTAAGGCAACGGGTTTTGGTCCCGCTATTCGGAGGTTCGAATCCTTCCGTCCCAGTGCATATCCTTTTTTTATGCTCTATTATTCCCATGGAAAAAGTAGGGGAGTGTATAGGAGTTAATCCATATTAATTTAATAATCTGTGTCTCTTCGAATTTCATTAAAAATTTCGTTCCATATCATATAGAAATATGTTATGGAGCCCATGTTTTTTCTTTGAATCTCATTTTATTTAGGTATTTCGTGTTTGGCTCTAATCAAAAATTGGAAATCTCTGTAACGATTGAAATATTATGCAACCCCATGTTAAACAAAAATAAATATCAATCATATATCATATAATAATCAATCATATATCATATAATATAATAATATAAAATGAGGAAATGGTTAGCTTATATGGCATGTATCGTTCTATTTCAATGACAATAATTTTTTGGTTTTTTTGAAAAATATTTGCAATCCTTAAATTATTTAAACTGCAATTATTTAATTTCAATATTATAGAATATCTATAACAGTGACAACAGGTCAGTCTATCTGATAGATATGAAAACCCTTACCCTATATTTTTTCGATTTTAATTTTAGTAATTGTGATATCAGATGAAAAGAATAAAGATTCAAATCTTAACTTACATCATTTTTTTCTACATCTCATAAAAAAATTGGATTTCTTTCTTCTTTATCTTTGATCTATTTTAAATTAAAGCAGTGATGAGTCAATTAAAAAAAGACTTATCTTCCTATGAAGATCAAACGTGATTTTTATTGTCCAATTTTCTTCAAAGTTAATCAAATTAAATAATGATGTCTAAATAGAAAACTTTTTCAATTTCAATTAGAAATTGTTTTAATAAAATCTTTTTATCCTTCTAAGGGAAATCTTTTAAAAAATAGGAAATCGTTGAATCTATCTTATATGAGTCATTTGAAGATGCAGATTCAAAAAGGAATTTGTTTATATATTTATATTTCTTTGTAGTATCTATATCTTTCTAGTATCTATATAGTTTTTTTTATATTATATTTTTTTATTATTTTTGTTTGTTAAAAATGCCGTCTTTCTAAGACTTTTTCAGAAAAATCGTTCCACATATCATATTATAGAAGAAAAGGTCTAGATTACGATATCTATGGACAGCCGAACCAATGACTATTCATGATTCCATGATTGAATCAATTCCATACTGGTTCCAAATTAGAGGAATGTTATGGTAAAACTTCGTTTGAAACGATGTGGTAGAAAGCAACGTGCGACTTGAAGGACACGATCCGTTGTGGATTTTGACATCCACCATTTTCATTTGTCTAGGAATGAGGGTGCTCTTGGCTCGACATTGTTTGGTCTATTACACCCGAATCCTTCGTTTTTTGTTCAGTTGTAAATAGTCCACGATGGAGCTCGAGTAGAAAGGATTAATTCATTTCTCGGGGGCAAGGATCTAGGGTTAATGCCAATCAATCAATTGGAACAACTTCGTAAATGTATCTTCCATATATAGAAATAGAAAAGATCCAATTCTAGCAAGTTTCCAATTCAAAAGCAAAATTTGTTGGAATTGATCAAATTTTTTCGATTCAAAGTGTATCACGCGGGAATCAACTGTCCATAGGATTCTTTGCTAGAAAGCAATCAAAAGGGGCATGTTGCTGCCATTTTGAAAGGATTAAGAAGCACCGAAGTAATGTCTAAACCCAATGATTTAAAATAAGGATAGAGGATCTAAGAACAAGGAAACACCATTTTAATTGGCTCGATAGTCTTAATAACTGGATCAGACTAAAGAATCCAGCTAGAATTTTAAACGAGACAAACAAAAGGGGGTAAAGACTACTCAATAAATGAAATTGACTAAAGATTTTTCCTTTGAGCTATTTGAGAGTTATGCAACTTGAGTTATGAGTACGAATGGTTTCTTTTTTCCTTTTCAGAAAGAAAAAAAAGAAAAAGACTGAAATCGTAGTCTAATTGATTTTATAGGCCCATTTGTCATTTAATTTACATTTAATTTATTAGAATTGCATAGATAGACAAAACTTCTAATCAAATCATTTTTTCTCGAGCCGTACGAGGAGAAAACTTCCTATACGGTTCTAGGGGGGATATTGTTCATCTATATCTATCCCAATGAGCCGTCTATCGAATCGTTGCAATTGATGTTCGATCCAGAAGAGAAGGAAAAGATCTTAGAAAAGTGGGCTTTTATGATCCAATGAAGAATCAAACTTATTTAAATGTTCCTCTTATTCTATATTTCCTTGAAAAAGGTGCTCAACCCACAGAAACTGTTCAGAATCTTTTAAAGAAAGCGGAAGTTTTTAAGGAACTTTCGTCTAATCAAATGAAATTCAATTAAATAAAAAAAATACCAAGGGGGGGTAGCAACTTGTATATAACTTTGTATAATTTTTCTCCACTGGTTTTTTTGATCCCCCCCCTTTTTCCACTGTATTCATATTTAGTTATCATTCTTTCCGTCGAATCCGATGATATAAAACGACAAAACTTTAGTTTTTTTGTTTGATCTTATAAATATCAAATTCGGATATTTCCTTCAATTGTGTGGTTTGCGTTGGAACTCAACTAACCAACAAGGAATACACTTTGCTTATTCCACTTAGATTGATGAAATGCATTATGAACTAAAAAATCCGATATTTTTTTTGAATTCTTCCTTTTTTATTCTTGCATTTATCCGTTTTCTATTCTATCTATGTAGATTAG